TATCAAATTTGAACTAGTAACTAATCCCAACATCGAAGTACTGAAAAAACTCATATAAGCAAAAAATCTCAAGTATCCTTGATCGTGAGCCATATAATTATCACTATAAATAAGAACCGTAATTCCAACAGTAGTGATTAAGATTGACATAATAGAAGTAAGTGGATCGATCAAGTAGCCGAAGTCTAAAGAAAAATCATTATCGAGTGTCCAAGACCATACATATTGATAGATAGAACTGCTATTTATTTGCTCAACAGAAAGATTTGTTGAAAAAATCATGACTATACTTAACAATAAAATAGTCGGAAGAGTCCACAGACGACGATGATTTTTTGTTGCTGTCGGAAAAAGAAGAAGTCCCGCTCCTATTAACATAGGAACTGGAAGCAGAATGAAAGGTATCATCCACCCATATTGAAATGCCTGTTCCATAAAAAAGTTTTTTAATTCTTAATTAATATTAATTATTTCCGATTGACCGGACCTTACCTCCTTTGACTTTTGAAAGGAGTCAATAAATAAAGGGGTAAAGATATGCACTAAGTTAACCTAACTTAAATAAAATTTTTGAATTTTTCTTGATTTTTATACTTATTCTTATTCATTCTGAGTTTCTGTTAAATACTTCAAATATTCAAATCAAGAAAATCCAATTGGTCAAATGAAAGAGATTGATTACCAATCTACTTCAAATTTGAAAATTCAAGTGAAATTAAGCATATTTTTACTAAGTTTAACAATATTCTTCTTTTTTAGTAATATTTACTGCAATTTTCTCATTTTTCTCCCCTTTCTTTTTATTATTTATTCTTTTCCATTTTTTTAAACAATCTTAGGTCACTAAAGAAAACTGCATTCGTAGTTACTTTGATTCCGATAAGTTCAAGTTAACTTATTAACTTAACTTATTAACAATTAACTATAAAAGAAATACACTATTAATATTCCTAATTAATAGGAAAATATTATTTTAAAAAATACATAATTAGAATTTCAATTTATTAGTAATAAATTGAAATTAATTCATTATAAAATAGAAAAGCACAGATCTTTCTTAAACACTAGATGTCTTTCACATCCAGCTAGCAATCTCTTAATTCTTATTAAAATGGCAGTTCCAAAAAAACGCATTTCTGCATCAAAAAAGCGTATTCGTAAAAACTTTTGGAAAAGAAAGGGATATTGGGCAGCGTTAAAAGCGTTTTCCTTAGGAAAATCTCTTTCTACCGGGAATTCAAAAAGTTTTTGTGCGACAAACAAATAAAATTAAAACATAATACGTTGGAATAATTTCAACTGGCCTGACTCAAAACTTGACCCATTTCGAAAATGAAATTCCCGAATTCCATTTCCTGTTTATTAACTCAATAGGAAATGGAATTTGGTGTGTTATTGTTATGTTATTAACATAAATAAATTGTTTGGTTTACCTTACCAAATTTAAAAAGAATACTTTCTTTTTTGTTAACACAAAAACACAAGACATTCCACCTTGTTTAGTCTATTTCAAGGCGGGGTCTTTTTTTCCTCATAAATCCATTTGTTACAAAAAAAAGGAAAGTCTAAAATACATAAAAAAGCGAAAGTCCTAAACGAAAAAAATGAACCTTCAAACACCTATTTGAACGAATTGTTTTCATCAATTTGTAAAAAATTTTACACCCAATTAAATTCTTAAATCTAGACGATTTTTTATTCATAGGTTATTATGAGTTCAAGGCAAGCCGCTATGGTGAAATTGGTAGACACGCTGCTCTTAGGAAGCAGTGCTAGAGCATCTCGGTTCGAGTCCGAGTGGCGGCATCTCCTAAAACAAGGTAACTAGATCCTATAATGAATTCAAATTCCTATTTCTATTAATAATTTTAATAATATATTTAAGAGACTTTTTTTATGATATTTTCAACCTTAGAGCATATATTAACTCATATTTCTTTTTCGATTGTTTCAATTAGAATTACAATTTATTTGATAACCTTTTTAGTCGATGAAATCGTAAAACTATATGATTCATACAAAAAAGGCCTGATAATAACTCTTTTATGTTTAACAGGATTATTAATAACTCGTTGGATTTATTCGGAACATTTTCCCTTAAGCAATCTATATGAATCATTAATCTTTCTTTCGTGGAGTTTTTCCTTTATTCATATAATTCCATACTTCAAAAAAAAGAAAAATACTCTAAGCCTAATAATCGGCCCAAGTACTATTTTCATTCAGGGCTTTGCTACTTCGAACCTTTTTGGTGAAATACACGAATCCACAACCTTAGTACCTGCTCTTCAATCCGAATGGCTAATAATGCATGTAAGTATGATAATATTAGGCTATGCAGCCCTTTTATGTGGATCATTATTATCAGTATCGGTTCTAGTCATTACAGTTCGAAAAAAGAGAAAGTTTTTTCCTACGAGTAATCATTTATTAAATTTAAATGAGTCATTTTTCACTGGCGAAGTGGAATATATGAAGGAAGGAAATAATGTTTTAGAAAATAGTTCTTTTTTTTCTCCGAAGAATTATTACAGGTCACAATTGATTCAACAATTGGATTATTGGAGTTTTCGGGTTATTAGTCTAGGCTTTATTTTTTTAACCACAGGAATACTTTCTGGAGCAGTATGGGCTAACGAAGCATGGGGATCCTATTGGAGTTGGGACCCAAAAGAAACTTGGGCTTTTATTACTTGGATCATATTTGCGAGTTATTTACATACTCGAACAAATAGCAAATTGAAGAGTACAAATTCAGCAATTGTAGCGTCTATTGGCTTTCTTATAATTTGGATATGTTATTTTGGGGTCAATCTGTTAGGAATAGGACTACATAGTTATGGTTCATTCACATCGAATTGAATTCAAAAAGAGGTTCTTATACCTATAATATAGGAGTCAAAAAGTTTCTAACACATATCATATAAAAAACGTTGTATGAACTGGCGAGAACCCCGTGTATTCTTATACACGGGGTTCTCGCCAGTTCATACAACGTTTTTTACTTAACTTAAGAGAAGAAGAAAAAGCCCTCCTTTCTTTTTGTCAGTGGATAGGGAACGCTTTTCAAATCAAATGAGACAATTTTTTTGTTTTCTTTATTTAGAAAAACTATCTAGAAAAAGAATTAGATAGAATAACTTCCACTTTTTCAACTGATAATGAAAGAACGAAATCGGGGTACATACCAATACCTAGTATTGGTAAAAAAATGGAGACGGAAAGAAAGAGCTCTCGTGGTCCCGAATCAAAAAAATAAGAGTTTGGAACATTAAATATCTTGTATCCATAGAACATCTGTCGTAACATAGATAATAAATAAATAGGAGTTAATAGCATTCCAATTGCCATTACAAAAGTAATTAGGAGTTTTGTCATTAAAAGGTATTTTGGGCTAGTAATTAGCCCCAAAAAGACTATTAATTCGGCAACAAAACCACTCATACCGGGTAATGCAAGGGAAGCCATCGAAAAGCTACTGAACATTGTGAATATTTTTGGCATTGGGATAGCTACTCCACCCATTTCGTCAAGATAAAGAAGACGTATTCTATCATAAGTCGTTCCGGCCAAGAAAAAGAGTGCAGCACCAATAAATCCATGAGATATTATTTGTAAAAGGGCCCCGTTTAGTCCCATATCGGTGATCGAAGCAATTCCTATAATAATGAACCCCATATGAGATACAGAGGAATAGGCTATTCTTTTTTTTAAATTCTGTTGACCAATAGATGTTGAAGCTGCATAGATTATTTGCATTGCGCCTACTATCATAAACCAAGGAGAAAATAGAGAATGAGCATGAGGGAATAATTCCATATTGATACGAACTAATCCATACGCTCCCATTTTTAATAAGATTCCGGCTAGAAGCATACAAGTACTATAATGTGCTTCTCCGTGGGTATCTGGTAACCATGTATGTAGGGGTATAATTGGCAATTTAACAGCAAAAGAAATAAAAAATCCAATATATAATATTATTTCCAAGGCCACAGGATAAGTCTGGTTGGTTAATGTTTCCAAATTTAATGTCGGTTCAGTAGAACCATATAAACCGATACCCAGAACCCCCATTAAAAGAAAAACAGAACCTCCTGCCGTGTACAAAATAAATTTTGTAGCCGAATACAGGCGTTTTTTTCCTCCCCACATAGATACAAGTAGATAAACGGGAATTAATTCTAACTCCCACATGAGGAAAAAAAGTAAAAGGTCTCGAGAAGAAAATAATCCTATTTGTCCACTGTACATTGCTAACATCAGGAAATGAAATAATCGCGAATCTCGAGTAACCGGCCAAGCCGCTAAGGAAGCTAAAGTGGTGATGAATCCTGTCAGTAAAATGGGTCCTATAGAGAGTCCATCTATTCCTAACCTCCAATGGAAATCAAAAAAATCCACCCATTTATAATCTTCTAATAGTTGGATTAATGGATCATCCGATCGGAAATGATAAGAGAATGCATAAGTCGTTAAAAGAAGTTCTAAAACACAAATACAAATAGTATACCAACGGATTAATCTATTTCCTCTATGTGGAAGAAAGAAAATTAAGGAACCCATAAATATGGGCAAAACTACAATTATTGTTAAGAAAGGAAAATGATTCGTGGTAAAGACAAGATACACTTGGGCCAGAAAAACCGGTGCTCAAAAGAAAATTCAAATATTTTGAGCACCGGTTTTGGCGGTAAAAAAACCAAGAAAATGGAGTCCAGTAGAGTTTTATGGAACGTATCAATAAGCTAGACCCATACTGCGAGTTGTTTCATGCCATAAATAAACTCGAACACTCAAGAAATCCGTTGGACAGGCGGATTCACATCTCTTACAACCAACACAGTCCTCGGTCCTTGGAGCAGAAGCGATTTGTTTAGCTTTACATCCGTCCCAAGGTATCATTTCTAATACATCGGTGGGGCACGCTCGGACACATTGAGTACATCCTATACATGTATCATAAATCTTTACTGAATGTGACATTGGATCTATACATTTTTGAACGTCATAAATTTTCGGTCTAGTAAACTAATTTCTAAATGAATCCTATATTTAGATACCAGACGAATCAATGAGTGAGCAGAACCAATCTGCTTCCGAATTGATTTTAAGCGAAGGCCAAAATACTTTGATTTCTTATGTTTTTGTTTTTACAACCACGAACTTATCTTACCGATATCAAACCCACTAATTTGAACCAATTAATGAATATTAATATTCCAGTTCCATTTAAATTATTATTATTTATTCAATAAATTGGATTGGTTAATACGAGTTGATTTTCGGTTACGATAAATTGACGAAACAATAGCCGATCCGATGGCTGCTTCAGCGGCTGCAATAGCTATAACAAAAATTGAGAAAATGTCTCCTCTTGATTGACGACTATCAAAAATATCAGAAAATGTTACAAAATTGATATTAACTGAATTTAATATAAGTTCAAGACACATAAGAGCTCTAACCATATTTCGACTTGTAATCAATCCATAGACACCAATAGAAAATAAATAGGCACTCAAAACAAGTATATGTTCGAGCATCATTAACCAACTCCTTATCAATCTTGATTCGTTTCAATCTGAACAATAATTCAAGCGATTCAATTCGATTCTAACAAGTATGGAATAAAACAAGAAATCTAGACTGGTAATTGATAAAACCATTCTAACATTCCTTTTCCATTAATTCTATTTAATTTTTATTACCCCTTTAAAAGGTTTATTATTGACGGGCTATAGCAATTGCACCTATTAAAGCGACTAAAAGAATTATTGAAATGAGTTCAAATGGAAGAAAAAAATCTGTTGATAAATGAATTCCGATTTTTTGACTATTACTTATCAAATCTTGTTCTAGAATCTGATTTGATTTTGTAGTCCAAAGGATCCCATACCAAGACGTATCTAAAATAGTACTGATTAGTGAAATAAAAAGACTTGTACAAACCATTGAAGTAACCCGATCCCCAACGGTCCAAAGATGAAAATCTTTGGAATATTCTGAACCACTCATAAACATTACAGCAAAAATGATTAAAACATTGATAGCTCCCACATAAATAAGGAGTTGCGCGGCAGCTACAAAATATGAGTTCGATAGAATATAGAATAAGGATATACAAAAAAGAACCAATCCCAATGAAAAAGCCGAATAAATAGGATTCCGAAATAATACTACTGCCAGACTTCCAAATATGAGACCCGATCCCAGAAAGACTAAAAGAAAATCATGTATTGGTCCAGGTAAATCCATTTTTTATATAGAAAGTCGAAAAATTTCATGCCCTTTTGACCTGACCAGGGAAAAAGAAAAAGAGGTTATCCTAAAAATATTAGGATATTTCTTAATTGAATGAAATATCAATGGGGGATGGTGTGGATTGATAGAAATAGATTTATGAGGCTACACTTATTCTTAAAAGCAGAGGTTGAAACTATCCGTTTTGAAATCATTATTGGAATATAAATCGACTTTCAATCAAAACGAAGCCACGATTCTTGCCAACTAATCGTTCTTGACCAAGCAAAACCCTCATTCCTTTAGATCAAAAAGCTATTTTGATTTTGAATTTGTAAGTGGTTTTTGAATCAAGAATTTGATACATTTTTGATTTAATTTATTTGAGATGAATTCGAAGAAATTGTTCGAATTGTGTAATCATCTATTATTGACACGGGTAACCGACCTAAAGCAATTTGATTATAATTCAATTCGTGGCGATCATAAGTAGAAAGTTCATATTCTTCAGTCATTGATAAACAATTTGTTGGACAATATTCAACGCAATTACCACAAAATATACAGATTCCAAAATCAATACTGTAATTAAGCAGTCGTTTCTTTCGAATATTAATTTCCAATTTCCAATCTACAACGGGTAGATCTATAGGACATACACGAACACATACTTCACAAGCAATGCATTTATCAAATTCAAAGTGAATTCGGCCTCGGAAACGCTCCGGTGTGATCAATTTTTCGTAGGGGTATTGAATAGTTACAGGTAAACGATTTGCATGGGACAGGGTAATCATGAAACCCTGACCAATGTACCTGGCCGCTCGGATTGTTCGTTGACCAGAATTCAAGAACTGAGTTAGCATAGGGAACATACCTGAATATCTATAAAAAATTTGACTTGTTTCTTTCTCTTGTTTGAGACAAGTTGTGAAAATAGAATATTCTATTTCTTTAGAGCGAAAGAAGTTGGAACGAAGTTGTTAATAGTAGATTACCTAGAGAAATGGGTAAAAGAAATTTCCACCCAAGATTTAATAGTTGGTCCATTCTCAATCTCGGTAAAGTCCATCTTGTTGCGATAGAAATGAACAAGAACAAATAGGTTTTAGCTAATGTAATAAAGATACCGATTATTGTTCCAAAAACTTCACTTCTTTTATTTATGTCAAAAAGCTCAGTAGTGAATATATATGGAATAGAAAGATTCCAACCCCCCAAGTAAAGAACTGTTACAAATAATGAAGAAACTAGTAGATTTAGATACGACGCAACATAAAATAAACCAAATTTTATACCTGAATATTCGGTTTGGTAACCTGCTACTAATTCTTCTTCTGCTTCTGGTAAATCAAAAGGCAATCTCTCACACTCGGCTAGAGAAGAAATTAGAAAAACGATAAACCCTATAGGTTGACGCCACAAATTCCATCCCCAAAAACCATATTTTGACTGCACTTCAACTACATCAACTGTACTTGAACTGTTAGATAATCATAGTCGACGATAACATCACTGTTCCCGCCGCTATTACAGAACCGTACATGAGATTTTCACCTCATACGGCTCCTCAAAGATCACAAATAAATCTAAGGACCTTTCAACATTATTTATCTTGATATGTTTGTGTAGGATCGAAAGAGAGTCAAACTCTTATCCTAAATCCTAGAATTAGACCAATGGAATTCCGTCTGCTAGATTTCTGGTAAAATAGTGCTTCTGAATTGATCTCATCTTTTAAGAATTTTCTTTTTTCTTTATTGATTAATAACTTTATCTTTGAATAAAAAAACCCCCCTTTTAGGGGAATATCACCTAGATATTTCAACCTATCATTTTCGATTACGAAAAAGAATTCGATATTGCATTACATAATAAGAATTGTATTTCTCAAAATAAAACCGAAAGACTCGAATTGCAAAAGGGGATCTTTTTTTTTATTCATAACTAGTTCGATTTTATTTCGTTCCTATTCTCCTTTCTAAGAAAAAGGGGCATTACCCAAAAGTAAAAGATTTCTTCGTTCTTGATAGTTATTTACTTAATCGGTGGATAGGAACATACTCTGGATCGAAACCTCGGGGAGTACTTCTTAATCATTTCTACCAACTTAAAGCCCCAATTTGAATTTCTTTTCTATAAAGAAAAAGAAATATCCTATATAGATATATATATATTATAATTTAATATAATTTACAGAATCTCCATTACTAATCCTTTGTGTATCTTGGTCTTCCTAACCATCCACTCACTTTTTGAATCGGTAATACATATCATATTCATATTACATATCATATTCATATTAAAAACCTTATAAAGTAGATCTTTTGAGCCTGTTTCAAGGCATAATGACCAATCAATCAATCTTGGAGTAAACAGCCTTGGTTGCTCGTGTTTGCTTTCACTTAATTCTTGTACATAGGGAATGAGATTGAATTCCTTTAACAGCAAATTTGTAAGCTGTTTTATTTCACTCATACAACTATCTGGTTTAGTTCATCCATCCCACTGATGAAAAAAATGGATATTTAACCCATTTAACTCTCTTGCTAGAAAGAAAAGAAATAGGGGAATTTTTATGTCTCACCGAATCGCACGTAGAGATATTGATAATACACATAGAGTTAATGGTATTTCATAACTAATTGATTGAGCAGCAGCTCTTAATCCACCTAAAAAAGAATATTTATTATTTGATCCATATCCCGACATCAGAAGTCCAACGGGAGCAAGACTTGAAACGGCGATCCATAAAAAAACGCCAATACTAAGATCGGCTAGTATAAAGCGAGAGCTAAAAGGAATTACTGAGTAACTTAGTAAAATGGATATGACTGCTATAGCCGGTCCAATACTGAATAAACGAGTATCCCCTCTAGATGGAAGAAGATTCTCCTTGAAAAGTAGTTTTGTACCATCTGCTAGAGCTTGAAAAATTCCTAAAGGACCGGCGTATTCGGGTCCAATACGCTGTTGTATCCCTGCAGATATTTCTCTTTCTAACCAAACAATTACTAGTACACCTAGTGTGATTCCTAATACAAGAGTGAAAATAGGGACAAGCGTCCATATGATCCGATAGACTTCTTTTAAGGATTCCAATCTGGAAAAAGAATAGATAGCTTGTATTTCTGTTGTATCAATTATCATTTCAACGATCAACTTCTCCCATAATGATATCTATGCTACCTAGTATCGTCATAATATCAGCCAATTTCATCCTTTTAACTAACTGAGGAAGAATTTGTAAGTTGATAAAACCCGGTGGTCGAATTTTCCATCTCCAAGGAAAAACACTCTGATCTCCTATCAAAAAAATTCCCAATTCCCCTTTTGGGGCTTCAACTCTTACATAAAGTTCTTGTTTGGGCAATTCAAAAGTTGGAGAAGGTTTTTTACTAATAAATCGATATTCAAAATCATTCCATTCTGGATCTTTTATCCGATCAAAGCGTCGGATTTCTAAATTCTCATACGGCCCCCCCGGAATTCCTTCCAGAGCCTGTTGGATAATTTTTATGGATTCTGTTATTTCATTGATTCGTACTAAATACCGAGCTAATGAATCCCCCTCTTTTTGCCATTGAATCTCCCAATCAAATTCGTCGTAACATTCATAACGATCAACTTTACGAAGATCCCATTGTATCCCAGAAGCTCGTAACATTGGCCCTGATAAACCCCAATTTAGTGCTTCTTCGGCGCCAATAATGCCTATGCTTTCAACGCGCTTTAAAAAAATAGGATTCCGTGTAATAAGTTTTTGATATTCAGCAACCCCGGTTAAAAAATAATCGCAAAAATCCAAACATTTATCTATCCAGCCATGAGGTAGATCAGCAGCGACTCCTCCGATACGAAAAAAATTATGCATCATACGCATACCGGTGGCAGCTTCGAAGAGGTCATATATCAACTCTCGTTCTCGAAAAATATAGAAGAAAGGGGTCTGTGCCCCAATATCTGCCATAAAAGGACCAAGCCATAATAGATGGGAGGCGATACGACTCAACTCCAACATAATAGCTCTGATATAGCTAGCTCTTTTAGGTATTTGAATGTTGCCTAGCTGCTCGGGTCCATTTACGGTTATTGCTTCTGTGAACATAGTAGCTAAATAATCCCAACGGGTTACATAAGGCAAATATTGTATAATTGTTCGATTTTCCGCAATCTTCTCCATCCCTCTATGTAAATAACCCACTATTGGTTCACAGTCAATAACATTTTCACCATCGAGAGTAACGATCAGTCGAAGAACACCGTGCATTGATGGGTGGTGAGGACCCATATTGACTATCATGAGGTCCTTTCTTATAGTTGGCGCAATCATAAGTTTTTTCCCGAGTCATTCTTCCATGCATTTCTGAAATTTAAAAGAAGTTCATCAAAATGTAAACGACTAAGTCCAAATGGTATCACGCTTCAGATTAACGAGTTTTTCTCTCTCGAATATTCAACTCGCCAATTAATTGGTTATAGCATTCTCTATTCTTTTTTGATAAATAGGCCAGTAGTCGTTGACGTTTTCCCAAAATCTTTCGCAAACCTCTCTGAGATGAAGAGTCTTTTTTGTGCAATTCTAAATGTGAAGTAAGTTTCCTTATCTTAGCGGTGAAACTGAATATTTGAAATTCAGCAGACCCTGTCTTTTCTTCCTTTTCCTTTTGAGAAATAACCGAAATGAATGAATTTTTTACCATAAAAAAATTCCCCTTTCTCTTTTTACAGGTATGGATTTTAACGATCAGTAACAATAATGTAATTAATTTTAATGCAGAGTATATACATATAGGCTAATCCGGATTTCTTTAGAACCTTCTTTATTTTAGGAATTCAAATCAATTTCAAATCAATTTCAAATTGGATTTAGATAGGAAAGAATTGGTCCACTTTCACATCGAAAATTGAAGATCTAAAATAAAGAAGGTTCTGTTGATTCATTTCGAGATTTAATTGAGATCTTTTTTATTTCATATTAGAATACTGACATCTAACCCATCTGTGTATTTGTTTGCTTTCACATACCCTATATTCAATATTCAATTCATATACCCTTTATACTCTATTATATCTATATAGTAATATAGAGTATAGGATATACAGAAATATTATCCACAAATTTTCAATCGTGGGTACAGATGGATCCTTAACATACTGAAATGACTGCTATTATTGGTATCAAACCAATAACGACTCATACAAACTAAATCTTCTAATCGATAATTAGCCCAAAGAAAGAGTTTGAATTTCATTAATTTCTTTTTCCCTCTATCAAGGCAGTTATTATCGGGTGAAACGTAGCTGATGTTTTTTACGCTCTTTTGATTGCAAAATAATGAATTTTTCTCTACATCATTTCGAGTCTTTGAATTGAAAAATTTTAGAATTCGCAATTTTCTACGATGCCTAAACGATAAAATATTTTCCGGAACAAGCAAATCAAAATGATTTTTGTCTCTCTTTCCAGTTATTCTTTGATATGATGAAATAGCTTCATCCATATTTTTTTTAGAAACATATCCTTTCTCTTGGTATTTTTGATTTCTTTGATGCTTACTCTTATGAACCAACGAAATACCTAAGGTTTGATACATAATCAATTGTCCATCCTTTTTTCCAGACAGACGAATGGGTTCTATAATCAATACTCCCTTTTTCATCAATTCTGGAAGAGTTAAATTCTTCTGAGTCAGCATTATATCGAAACTTAGTTCGCCGGTTTCAGCCGCGAATTTAGTAATTGGTCTTGGATCTCTCAGTCTAAGCAGGAGACAAGATATCTTGATATTATTGATTATTCTTTGGTTGAAGGGCTCGTCCGTTCTCAATTGAAAAAGTAAATAACGTTTCAGGAAAAAATCGAGTTCTGCATACGTGTCACTTTTGTATTGTTTTTTCTTTTTCCCCTTTTTCATGTCCGATCTTGCAGAATTTTCACCAATATCCTTTTGTTGAGGGCGGGCGGATCCAAGATCTCCTCCGCTTGTGGATTTTCTTTCTTCTTGATTTTGGTGCTCCTTATTCGATGCTATCAAAAAACTTCTTCTTTCTTTTTCGTTGATCTTGTTCGTTTCACTGCTATTTTTCTTATTTTTATTCCTATTCAAATTGAAAAAAAGTAATTTGCTTGGTATAAACCAAGGTTTCGTTTTATATGCAGTATAAAGTGACACCAATTCTGGGAAGAACCAAAGTTCCAGATTCGATATCGAACACTTTAGGAATTTTTCATTCATTCCCATCCAATCAAAAAAGTCTTTCGATGGTTTTGGTGAATTTCTTTCTGGAATCATAAGAAAAAAAAGATCTTTTTTCTGAACTATTTGAGAATTATTAGTCCGAATTTGAGTATTTTGATTCCTGTTGGTATCAATCGTCGTCCAGACCTCAGTATTTACTTTTTGTCTAAGATTAAAACTGAGAATTTTCCAATCCAAATATTTTCTATCGAATGTTTTTTCCATATCTATAGCTAGATTATCGCCCTTTCCTAGAGAATTATTACTAGGGATGTTCCTCGGCGGATCAAAAAGGGTTTCTTTTGGTGTGTTATAAAAAATCTCTTGGTTCTTATTTCCTTGAAATGGAGATTCATAAAAAAAGCATTCCGTTTTATTTTCATAATTAAGAAATTTATATGATAAAAGACTATACCTATTGTATTTTTTAAAATTCTCTTTTTGATTAAAAAATAAATCCACTTTCAATTCTTTTTCTTTTTTCGAATTAATTAATTGGTTTTTTTCATATGAGTGCCGTTTGCTTTCATTTTCCTTATTAACTTTAGCTATACGATGTTGATGAACTGGATTTCGCCTTTTTTTTGGTATTAATCTAGACCAGATGATCTGAGATAAATCGTATTGATAATGTCCTCTTAACCAGTTTTTCCATTGATTTATTTCATAACCCGGAAGTTGCTTATCTTTCAATTTTGAATCAAAATCAACCAGGCCCTGTGTTTCAAAAGACTTCTTTATTTCGGGTTTAAGAAAGAAGGAGATTCCTTGATATTGAAGAACAGATCGTAATTTATATGAGTCATTAACCCGGAGTTGTGAGAATCTGTAAAATACATATGCTTGTGATATAGAGGATAAGTCATAAAAAATATGTGAATTTCTTTTACTAATATTATTATTATCAATTGACTTTTTTCTAGTCGAAATAAAAAAAAGAGGAATTGTATTTTTCTTTTTTTTATTAAGTCTTCTTTCTCTTCTTTCATTATTGTAAATGGATTTATCAATAATTTTTTTTTTTGATTCAAGAAAGAATTCTGTAGTTATTCGGATAATATTAACGATAGAGAAAAAAGGATCTATATGTATTTGTTTAATGAAAAATTTTACAAAAAGGGGTAATTTATAAATTAATCGAGCACTTCTTCCTTTTACTATTTCCCATTTTTCGAATTTTTTAGCATTAGAGCTTGTTTTGTTAGGACTAAGATTATGATTTTTCGTTTTTGGAGTTATTTTTTCTTTCTCTTTTGTGATTCTTTCAATTTGATCTCGAAGTATACTTGTTCTATTAGCCCGATCCTTTATTTTTTTTTTTGTCAAAATTTTATTTTGACAACTCGAAGATGCAATTTGACTCAATGATTCGTCAATTTTCTGATTGTTAATTATGGAATCATTTTCTTCTTTAATTTCACTCGATTCATAAATTTCAACTTCTCTTAATTGAAATAAGAGAATTCGATTTACTTTTGAAAGTTCTTTTATTCCTTTTTTTAGAAAAAGAAAACTTTCGATAACCCATTCTTTTGTTTCTTTTGAAACCTTTTGAAATGGTTTTGTTTTTGCTTTCAAAACTGTTAGAACTTGAAAATACTTCCTTTTGGATTTTTTTTTGAATTTTCTAATTTTTTTTTTGAGTTCCTTGAAAATGGGTTGAAAAAAGGAACGTTGTTTTCGAGTCGAACCAAAAGGGAGTTCTGCTCTCATTCCCGCAACCGTTAAAAAATAAGAATCATCTTTTTCTTTTTTCTTTTTCATTAGATCTTTCTGAAAGGATCGTTGTTTTGATTTGTGCCAAGGTTTTAGATAGAAAGGAAAAAAGATTCTTATCTGAATACCGTCTATCAGCCAATTTTTCGGAAATTCTGTTTCGGATAATGTAACACCCTTATAGGTACATTTAACGTGCATTTCTCTATTCCATTCCTTGAAATCTTCAGACCATTCAGGAGGTTGCAATAACAATATACGTCCAATATTTTTCAAAATTATTAGTGAAGGTAATAGAATATATTTTCGAAAAATAGATTGAGTTACTAATGTGCAACCTCTTATTGGTTGTGCAAATGGGATATTATCCCAGGACTCTGGTATCTCTATTTTCTTTTTTGTGTACTTCTCGGTTTTTTCATTTCTTTTTGTTTGCTCTTCTATATACTTCAAATTTTTGAATGCCGCCATCCAATTTCGAAAAATTCGTTTAATCAACCCGGAGATATCAAAAGAAAAAACAAGAGATTTTTGTATTCTGTCCAAAAAAAGGGGAGAATGCACATTTTCTTGAAACAATTTCCCTATTGTTATTTTACGTCTTTGAGCCCGCATAGAACCTTTGATTATGCCTCGCCGAAAGTCGGATTGTTGGGAAAAGCGTATCAAAGCTATTTCGTTTGTTTGATCGGTTGTATCCATAGTATTAGTTTCCGTGTTATCAGTAAAAACTACTATACGTTTGGCCTTTCTTAAACGAATTTGATGGTCTATTGGTATGTCTTCTTGTTCTTCTCCC